TCACAATTCTTTTTTTTTACATGTACAAGTTATGGTAAACAAAAAATATCCTTTACATACCCGCCCAGTTTATCGACTTTTTCGGAAATGCTAGAACAAAGAATTTCTTTGTACATAATAGAAAAACTATATGACGAAGATCTTTCTAATTCTTGGATTTATACTAATGAAAAAAAAAAGTGCAATTTGAACAATGAATTGAGAAGCCGAATCCAAATTATAGAAAAAAGTGAGGAATCTCCTAGTCTGGATATGCTTGAAAAAAGAACCATATTATGCGATGATGAAAAAAGAACAAAATGCTTGCCAAAAGCATATGATCCTTTTTTCAACGGACCATATCGAGGAACGAGAAAAAAATTAGATTCACGTGGAATCATGAATACTTATACAGATACAGAAGATTTAGTAGAATTTTTTTTTATAAATAAGATTCATGATCTAATTCTTAATGATTCCGTAGAACTCCACCGTCAATCATTTTTTAATTATACAGAAGAAAAAGGAATTGATTCAGAAAGTCAAGCAAAATATTTGCAATTTGTATTTGATGTAATTACAACACATACAAAAGATCAAAAAACAATGAAAAATAAATCTATTGGAATTAGAATAGAAGAAATCAGTAAAAAGGTTTCTCGATGGTCATACAAATTAACCGAGAATTTGGAAGAAGAAGAAGAAGAAGAAAATAACGAAGAATTGGAGGAAGAAGATCATGAGATTCATTCAAGAAGAGCCAAACGTGTGGTAATTTATAACGATAATGATCAGAATATCAATTCTATTTCTAGTATTCTGAATACTAGTAACAATGATCAAAATGATGATCAAACGGAAGAGGTGGCTTTGATACGTTACTCACAACAATCGGATTTTCGTCGCAATCTAATCAAAGGATCCATGCGCGCTCAAAGACGTAAAACAGTTATTTGGGACCTCTTTCAGGTAAATGTGCATTCCCCGCTTTTTTTGGATCGTCTAGGCAAAACATCTTTTTTTTCGTCTTTTGATAGCAACAAAATGAAGAATCTCATTTTTCAAAATTGGATGGGCAGAGAACAAGAATCAGAATTAAGAATCTCAAATAAAGATACAAAAGAAGAAAACGAGAAAGAGGAAAAAAAATATAAAAATGAACAGATAGAGATATCAGAAGCTTGGGATACCTTTATATTTACTCAAGTAATAAGAGGTTTGATGTTAGTAACCCAATCTTTTCTTAGAAAATACATTATATTGCCTTCATTAATAATAGCCAAAAACCTTTTCCGTATGTTATTATTTCAATCTACCGAGTGGGACGAGGATTTTCAGGAATGGGATAGAGAAATGCATATTAAATGCACCTATAATGGTGTTCAATTATCAGAAACAGAATTTCCCCAAGATTGGTTAATAGACGGTATTCAGATAAAGATTCTATATCCTTTCTGTCTAAAACCTTGGAGAAAATCTAAGGCACGATCTAATCATAGAGATCTAATGAAAAAAAAAGAGAAAAAAACAAATTTTTGTTTTTTAACAGTCTGGGGAATGGAAGCGGAGCTTCCCTTTGGTTCTCCCCGAAAACGACCTTTTTTTCTTGAACCTATTTATAAAGAACTCCAAAAAAGAAAAAAAAAGGTGAAAAATCGATTTTTACAAGTTCTAAAAATTTTCAATAAAAAAAGAAAATCCTTTCTAAGAGTTAGAAAAGAAAAAACAAAAGGGGGCATCAAAATAGTTCGAGTTATCAAGCTAATAATGAAAAAACTGGAGAAAGTAAATCCAATTTTCTTATTTGAATTGAGGAAAGAAAAAGTATATGAACCGAACGAAAACAAAAAAGATTTAAAAAGGGATAATAAGATTCTTCGCGAATCGTCCGTTCTAATTCGAACGATGAATTGGTTAAATTATTCATTAATAGAAAGAAGAATGAAAGATCTTTCTGATAAGACAATCAAAATAAGGAATCAAATTGAACGAACTGCAAAAGACAAGAAAAAAAAAGAAATAGTTCTAATTTATGATAATAAAAGATCGGGATCGCAGAAACATATTTGGAAAATAGTAAAAAGGAAAAATATCCGATTAATGCGTAAATCACACTACTTTATCAAATCATTCATTGAAAAAATATACATAGATATTTTGCTATATACCATTACCATTTCTAAGATCAATGCACAAATTTTATTTGAATCAACAAAAAAGATCTTTAATAAATCCATTTACAACAATGAAATAAATAAAGAACAAGAAGGAATTGATGAAACAAATCAAAATACAATGAATTTTGTTTTGACTCTAAAAAAATCGTTTTCAAATACTGATAATACTGAGAATAGCAATCAAAATCCCAATACTTATTGGAACTTATCTTCTCTGTCCCAAGCATATGTATTTTACAAAATATCACAAAACCAATTACTTAATAAGTATCAATTGAGGCCTGTGCTTCAATATCAAGGGAGCTCTCCCTTTTTTAAGGATAATCTCAAAGACTATTGTATGATACACGGAATCTTTAATTCCAAATCAAGACATAAGAAAATTCATACATATGTAATGAACGAATGGAAAAACTGGTTAAAAGGTCATTATCAATACGATTTATCTCAAAAAAAGAGTTCTCGATTAGTACCTAAAGAATGGCGAAATAGAATAAATCAACGTCGTATGATTCAAAACAAGGAATCAATCCAAGTGGATTTATATAAAAAATACCAATTCATTGATTCCATGAAAAAAAATGACTATGCAGCGAATTCATTTATGAGTCAAAAAGAAAAATGGAAAAAACATTACAGATATGATCTTTTATCATATAAATACATAAGCCTCCCTAATTTATACATTTCTGGATCAACATTAGAAAGAAACGGGGACCAAGAAATTCCATATCATTTCAATACATCGAAACCTGAATCATTTTATGTATTGGTAAGTATACCTAGTAATGATTCTATAGAAAAAGGATATCTTATTGATAGGAATACAAATTTGGATAGAAAATATTTTGATTGTAGAATTCTTCATCTTTGTTTTAGAAAAAATATTGAGATCTGGGCCAATGCACATATTGGCATCAAGATTCAGAAAAATACTAAGACTGAAATTCATAATTTCATAAAAATGGAAAAAAAAGATCTTTTTTATCCTACAATTCATCAAGAGATCCAACCATGCAATCAAAAAAGTTTCTTTTTTGATTGCATGGGAATGAATAAAGAAAGGTTATATGATACCGCATCAAATCATGATACTATATCCAATCTAGAAACTTGGTTCTTCCCAGAATTTGTGCTACTTTTTGATGTATATAAGATTCAACCTTGGATCATCCCAATCAAATCACTCTTTTTTCATTTTTATAGAAATGACAAAAGTAAAAACATTAACATAAATCCAAAGAAATCATCTAAGAAAAAAAAAGATCTTGAATTAGGAAATTCCAAGCAGGAAGAAAACGAACAACAGGTCCAAGGAAATCTTGTATCGAATCTACTAAAAAAAAAAAAGGAAAAAGCTGTTGAAGAAGATTACGCAAGATTAGAAATGAAAAAGGGTATTAAAAAAAAACAATATAAGAGCAATAATGAAATGGAACTAGATTTCTTTTTGAAAAAATATTTACTTTTTCAACTAAGATGGGCTGATCCCTTGAGTAAAAAAATAATGAAAAATATCAGGATATATTGTCTCCTACTTAGACTGATAAATCCAAATGAAATTGCTATATCTTCGATTCAAAGAAGTGAAATAAATCTAGATGAAATGCTAATTCAAAAGGACCTAGTTCTTGCAGAATTGATAAGAAAGGGAATATTTCTTATTGAACCAATTTGTCTATCTATACGAAGGGACGGAAAATCTATTATATATCAAACTATGGATATTTCATTGGTCGATAATAAGAGGTACCAAACAAATGAAAAATACACAAAAAAAAGATATATTGAGAAAGGGGGGTTTGAAAAATCCATTGCAGGACGCAGCAACATATTTTTGAGTGGAGACAAAAATCATTATGATTTACTTGTTCCTGAAAATATTCTATCTCCCAGACGTCGTAGAGAATTTCGAATTCGAATTTGTTTCAATTCCCGGAATTTTAATGTTGTGGATAGAAATACAAGATTTTGCAATGAAAACAAAATAAGAAACTGTGGGCAATTTTTGGATGAGGACAAACATATTAATACAGATAGAAAAAATTTCATGAAATTCAAATTGTTTCTTTGGCCCAATTATCGATTAGAAGATGTAGCTTGTATGAATCGCTATTGGTTTGATACCAATAACAGCAGTCGTTTCAGTATGTCAAGAATACATATGTATTCACAATTCAGAATGAATTCAATTCCAATGAAAAATGAAAAAATTTATAGTAGATTTCCTACATATCGTGTAACATATTTGGTAGATGAAAGCCAAAATATATACACTGTGTAACATTCTAATACATGATGCTGATTTCATAGTGTATAAAATTTCACTAGGAAGAGCGGAATCCTTTTAAGTAAAAAGAAATTGTTCTCTTTCGTGAATACATATATGTTTTGTATATTTGGATCAAATATACAAAACATAAACCACATAAATAAAAAACAAAGTAGTATATTAATGAAATCCCATTTTGATGTATACTAGATGAAAATAACTGGCATAATAAATATTATTATTTTTCCTGATCGGTAAAATTCACAGAAAATAAAGATAGAAATCTTAATTTATGGTCAAAAATTCATTCATCTCAGTTATTACACAAGAAGAAAAAGAAGAAAATAGTGGGTCTGTTGAATTTCAAGTATTCCATTTCACCAGTAAGATACGGAGACTTACTTCACATTTAGAATTGCACAAAAGAGATTTTTTATCGCAAAGGGGTCTACGAAGAATTCTGGGAAAACGTCAACGATTATTGACTTATTTGTCAAATAAAAACAAAGTCCGTTATAAGAAATTAATGGATCAGTTAGATATTCGGGAACCAAAAACTCGTTAATTAAATTTGAATTTCTTATTTGAGTTTCTTATTATTTTCTTATTATTATCCTTGTTCTTTTTTATTTTTTTCATTTTAAGAAATTCATGAAATAATGGATTAAGGAAAAAAAATATGACTGTACCGGCTACAAGAAAAAATTTCATAATAGTCAATATGGGTCCTCACCACCCATCAATGCATGGTGTTCTTCGGCTAATCGTTACTCTGGATGGTGAAGATGTTATTGACTGTGAACCTATATTGGGCTATTTACACAGAGGGATGGAAAAAATAGCGGAGAACCGAACAATTATACAATATTTGCCTTATGTAACACGTTGGGATTATTTAGCTACTATGTTCGCAGAAGCAATAACAGTAAATGCACCAGAACGATTGGAAAGTGTTCAAGTGCCTAAAAGGGCCAGTTATATCAGAGTTATTATGCTGGAGCTGAGCCGTATAGCCTCCCATTTGTTATGGCTTGGCCCTTTTATGGCCGATATCGGTGCACAGACTCCCTTTTTCTATATTTTAAGAGAGAGGGAATTAATATATGATCTATTCGAAGCCGCCACAGGTATGCGGATGATGCATAATTATTTCCGCATCGGAGGAGTAGCTGCGGATTTACCTTATGGCTGGATAGATAAATGTTTTGATTTCTGTGATTATTTTTTAACAGAAGTTGTTGAGTATCAAAAACTCATTACGCGAAATCCCATTTTTTTGGAACGAGTTGAAGGAGTGGGCATTATTGGTGGGGAGGAGACAATAAATTGGGGTTTATCAGGACCAATGTTACGAGCTTCTGGAATCCAATGGGATCTTCGTAAAGTTGATCGTTATGAGTGTTACAATAAATTTGATTGGGAAGTCAAATGGCAAAAAGAAGGCGATACATTAGCTCGTTATTTAGTAAGAATCGGTGAAATGCAAGAATCCATCAAAATCATTCAACAGGCTCTAGAAGGAATTCCTGGGGGACCTTATGAGAATTTAGAAAACCGACGTTTTCATAGGACAAAGAATTCCGAATGGAATAATTTTGAATATAGATTTATTACTAAAAAACTTTCACCCAATTTTGAATTGTTAAAACAAGAACTTTATGTAAGGGTAGAGGCCCCAAAAGGAGAATTAGGAATTTATTTAATAGGGGATAGTAGCGTTTTCCCCTGGAGATGGAAAATTCGTCCACCCGGTTTCATCAATTTGCAAATTCTTCCCCAGCTAGTTAAAAGAATGAAATTGGCTGATATCATGACGATACTAGGTAGTATAGATATCATTATGGGAGAAGTTGATCGTTGAAATGATAATTGATACGACAGAAGTACAAACTATTAATTCTTTTTCTAGATTAGAATCCTTAAAAGAAGTCTATGGACTCATATGGATTTTTATCCCCATTTTAATCCTTGTCTTAGGAATCACAATGGGGGTATTAGTCATTGTGTGGTTAGAAAGAAAAATATCTGCAGCAATACAACAACGTATTGGACCTGAATATGCCGGCCCATTAGGAATTCTTCAAGCTTTAGCGGATGGGGCCAAACTCCTTTTGAAGGAGGATCTTCTTCCATCTAGAGGTAATATTCGTTTATTTAGGGTCGGACCTTCTATAGGGTTTATATCAATTCTACTAAGTTATTTAGTAATTCCTTTTGGATATCACCTTGTTTTAGCGGATCTCAGTATAGGTGTTTTTTTATGGATTGCCTTTTCAAGTATTGTCCCCATTGGTCTTCTTATGTCAGGATATGGATCAAATAATAAGTATTCCTTTTCAGGCGGTCTACGAGCTGCAGCTCAATCAATTAGTTATGAAATACCATTAACTCTATGTGTGTTAGCAATATCTCTACGTGCGATTCGTTGGAACATGAACTTTTTTTTTATCTCTTTTCTAGAAAAGAGAAAAGAAATGAATTTAAATTTCAATACAATACAATATAAATAGAATTCAATATGTAAATATGAATATGAAATAAAATTAAAAAAAAAAAAAAAAAGATTTTTTTCTTCTTTTAATTTCTTTATTTAATTTAGAAACTTTATACTTACTTTAGAAAGTATAAAGTAAGTGAAGATAAAGAAATTGAGTGTCTTGAATAAATATCTTCATCTTTTTTATTAAACATTTAAGTTCGATGAATTAAACCAGATAGTTATATGAGTGAAACAAAACTGCTCCTCAATTTGCAGTAAAACAATAAGAATCTCATTCCCTAGGTACAAGAAGAAAATTGAAGTAAACATAAGTTGTTTACCCCAAGATTGAGATTATTTTATTAGTCGTCATATCTTGAAGCGGATGCAAAAGATCAACTGTATTTATTACTATACTGGGGATCAATCAAAAAGAAGTGGGCAGTTAGGAACACCAAAGTACGCAAAGGATGAGTAAGAGAAATAATGTAAGGTATCAAAAAAAGGTATTTTTGCATAAAACTTTGCATAAAACGAATCATAATAAGGGCTTGAAGTTGGTAGAAACGATCAAGTAGTACTTCCCCACGATTCCGATCTAGAGTATGCTACTATTCACTTAGTAAATAAATGACTATCAAGAACGAATTAATCCTTTATTTTCTTTCCTTTTTTTTAGTTTTCAAAAAGAAGAACAGGAACAAGACAAATAGAATGCAATACAATAATAGAATAAAAAAGAATAAAACGGGAATAATAAGAAAATATTTCTTTCTTCATACATATGCATATGGAAATTCTTATCATGATTCATTAACTAATGCCAATTCTTTATATTTCTGAATATAACGAGTATTTGATTGAAGGATTAAGTTATTGCTGAACAAAGATAAATTTTGATTATTTTCATTATCATATCATTATAAGGGATGAGATCAATTCGGAAGTGCTTTTTCTTATTATAGCAGACAGAATCTTATTGGTCGAATTGAGGACTCTCCAACCTCCAATTTATCTTTACATTGTATTTACCTAGGGTCCGAGGAGAGCAATAATACTGAACCAGTCCTTACCTTACATTTCTTTGTGGCCATAGAGGAGCCGTATGAGGTGAAAATCTCATGTACGGTTTTGGAATAGCGATGGGAGCAGTGATGTTATCATCGACTATAATTATCTAACAGTTCAAGTACAGTTGATATAATTGAGGCACAGTCCAAATATGGTTTTGGGGGATGGAATCTGTGGCGTCAGCCCATAGGGTTTCTAGTTTTCCTAATGTCTTCTCTAGCAGAATGTGAAAGATTACCCTTTGATTTACCAGAAGCAGAAGAGGAATTAGTAGCAGGTTATCAAACCGAATATTCAGGTATAAAATACGGGTTCTTTTATCTTGCTTCTTACCTAAATCTATTAGTTTCTTCATTATTTGTAACAGTTCTTTACTTAGGTGGGTGGAATTTTTCTATTCCGTACATATCTCTTACTGAACTCTTTGGAATAAATAAAATGTTTAGAGTCTTTGTAATAGCAATTAGTATCTTTATTACATTAGCTAAAGCTTATTTGTTTCTGTTCATTCCTATCACAACAAGATGGACTTTACCTAGGATGAGAATGGATCAATTATTAAATCTTGGATGGAAATTTCTTTTACCTATTTCTCTAGGTAATCTATTATTGACAACCTCTTTTCAACTCGTTTCACTATAAACTATAAATAAAAATAAGAAATTAAGAGAAAACAATAATGAATATTCTATATTCATAACTTATCTCAACCAAGAGAAAGAAACATAAATTTTATTCATGGATATCTATAATATGTTACCTATGGTTACTGGGTTCATGAATTATGGCAAACAAACAATACGAGCCGCAAGGTACATTGGACAAAGTTTCATAATTACCTTATCCCATACAAATCGTTTACCTGTAACTATTCAATATCCTTATGAAAAATCAATCACATCAGAGCGTTTTCGTGGTCGAATCCACTTTGAATTTGATAAATGTATTGCTTGTGAAGTATGTGTTCGCGTATGTCCAATAGACCTTCCCATTGTTGATTGGAAATTTGAAAAAGATATTAAGAAAAAACAATTGCTTCATTATAGTATTGATTTTGGTGTCTGTATATTTTGCGGTAACTGTGTCGAGTATTGTCCAACAAACTGTTTATCGATGACTGAAGAATATGAGCTTTCCACTTATGATCGTCACGAATTGAATTATAATCAAATTTCTTTAGGTCGGTTACCCATTTCAATAATTGGAGATTACACAATTCAAACAGTTATGGATTCAACAAATAAAATGAAAAAATAAAAACCCCTTGCTTGGTTCAAGGACGATTACCAATTACTAAGATTTGGTTTGGAATAAAGTAGGATTAGTCAAATAACTCTATTTTATCTATCTAATGATATTCATTTTTTTTCATTCAATTAGTAAGGTATCATATAAAAGAATAGTTCCTTTCCTGGACCCTTAGTAAGGTCATGAAATATTTCGACTTATTTATTTATCTTTTATTTCATAATGGATTTACCTGGACCAATACATGATATTCTTGTAGTATTTCTGGGATCAGTTCTTATATTAGGAGGTCTGGGAGTAGTATTACTTACCAATCCCATTGATTCTGCCTTTTCATTGGGATTGGTTCTTGTTTGTATATCCTTATTCTATATTTCATTGAATTCCTATTTTGTAGCTGCCGCACAGTTCCTTATTTATGTGGGAGCCATAAATGTCTTAATCATATTTGCTGTGATGTTCATGAACGGTTCGGAATATTCCAATGATTCCTATTTGTGGACCATTGGAGATAGGATCACTTCACTGGTTTGTACAAGTATTTTTTTTTCATTAATGACTACTATCCCAGATACGTCATGGTCCGGGATTTTTCGGACTACAAGATCAAATCAGATTATAGAACAGGACTTAATGAGTAACGTTCAACAAATTGGGATTCATTTATCCACAGATTTTTATCTTCCTTTTGAACTCATTTCTATAATTCTTTTAGTTTCTTTGATAGGTGCAATTACTATGGCTCGTCAATAATCTAATATAATAAGAAATAAGAACTTCCTTTTTTAGAATTAAAGAATGAAAATGGATTTAATCTATTTTCTTTCAATCTACTGTGAATATCTTCTTTCGTTCTGTAATTCTTCTATTCTACTAGTCAACTGAATCGGTTTAATTTTTGTTCATATTGAAATGAATCGAGATAGGTGAGGAATTTATCAATGATGTTAGAGCATGTACTTTTTATAAGTGTTTATTTATTTTCTATCGGTATCTACGGACTGATCACAAGCCGAAGTATGGTTAGAGCACTTATGTGTCTTGAGCTTATACTGAATTCGGTGAATCTAAATCTCGTCACATTTTCCGATATATTTGATAGTCGGCAATTAAAAGGAGAGATTTTCTCAATCTTTGTTATAGCCATTGCGGCTGCTGAAGCAGCTATTGGGCTAGCTATTGTTTCGTCGATCCATCGTAACAGAAAATCAACTCGTATCAATCAATCGAATTTACTGAATAATTAGTCATAATTCTTCTATTTTCACATAGAAATCAAAACATAAGACTTTTAGAATATTCTAAATAGAATCTAATAGATTGAGAATAATAAGATAATATAATTAGAATTCAATAGAATATAATATTCTCTTATTTTCTTATTTATTTTCTTTCTTCTTTTTTTTCATATAGATTTCTGATTTAGAGTGAATAACCTATTCTATCACTAACCTAATAACAAACGTATTCATCTGATATATAAGATATCATCATATCCTTATTAATTATATTTCTATTTCTATATACTAGAATACTAGAATCTTTCTATATTTAGATTAATCTATTTCTTATTTATATGTCTATATGTATATGAATATATATATTTAGTATAGCACATTATAAATAGTACATTATATTAAATTTAATTCTAAATTAGAAAATTAGAATTAGTTAGAATTAGACTATTTTAGATTATTTCTATTTGATTTATAGAATTAAAATTCATATTTTCTATATGAATAGGATTACTTAGAATTCCTAGAATTCTACTAAATTCTCAATTGATATTTTAAATTCTAGGAAATTGAATCGAAATTGAATTAAATTAAGACAAAAATATAGAAATTATCTCAATTCAATAAAAATTAAGATCTTATATATATATATTAATATTAATAGAAATATAAGAATATAGTTATAGTAAAATTAACATGAATTGAATTCGTAAACTCATATTTCATGGTTATTTAAATGGAAATCAAAGTATCTTGGCCCTTTCTCATAAACAGATTAGAAAATCTATTGATTCTTCAAATTTTGATAAATCATTGATTCGTCTGGTGTCTACAATAGACAATATATTCTTTATTTCATTTTATGATTTTATTTTACCAGATCGAAAATCTTTTGTGTTCAAAACTGGAATTTCTAGACCCAATGTCACATTCAGTAAAGATTTATGATACATGTATAGGATGTACCCAATGTGTTCGAGCTTGCCCCACGGATGTATTGGAAATGATACCTTGGGACGGATGTAAAGCTAAGCAAATTGCTTCTGCGCCAAGAACCGAGGATTGTGTAGGTTGTAAGAGATGTGAATCCGCTTGTCCAACGGATTTTTTGAGTGTCCGTGTTTATTTATGGCATGAAACAACTCGCAGCATGGGTCTTTCTTATTGATATGTGACAAAAAACTCCACTTGAATCGTTTGATTCCTCTTTACCGATAAAAGCCCGTACTCGAGAAAAGAAAATCTATTATTCTTCTCCCGAGCACGGGGTTTTCTGGTCTAATTTTATCTTGTCTTTATCACGAGTTATTTTCCTTGGTTAACAATACTTCTTGTTTTGCCCATATTCGCAGGTTCTTCGATTGTCTTTTTTCCTCATAGGGGAAATAAGGTGTATAGGTGGTATACTCTATGTATATGTATCCTAGAGCTCCTTCTAATGACCTATGTATTTTGTTATCATTTCCAATTGGACGATCCATTAACCCAATTGAAGGAGGATTTTCAATGGATCAATCTTTTTGATTTTCACTGGAGACTGGGAACCGATGGGCTTTCCATAGGACCCATTTTACTGACAGGATTTATCACTACTTTAGCTACTTTAGCAGCTTGGCCAGTTACTCGAAATCCGCGATTTTTCTATTTCTTGATGTTAGCAATGTATAGTGGCCAAATAGGATCATTTTCTTCTCGAGACCTTTTACTTTTTTTCATCATGTGGGAATTAGAATTAATTCCTGTTTACTTACTTTTATCCATGTGGGGAGGAAAAAAACGCCTGTACTCGGCTACAAAGTTTATTTTGTGCACTGCCGGAGGTTCCATTTTTCTCTTAATAGGAGTTCTAGGTATGGGTTTATATGGTTCCAATGAACCAACATTAGATTTAGAAAAATTAGCTAATCAATCGTATCCTGCAGCATTGGAAATAATACTCTATTTTGGTTTTCTTATTGCTTATGCTGTCAAATCGCCGATGATACCCCTACATACATGGTTACCAGATACCCACGGGGAAGCACATTACAGTACATGTATGCTTTTAGCTGGAATCTTATTAAAGATGGGAGCATATGGATTGATTCGGATCAATATGGAATTATTAGCTCACGCTCATTCTAGATTATCTCCCTGGTTGGTCATAGTAGGAATAATACAAATCATTTATGCAGCTTCAACCTCTCTCGGTCAACGCAATTTAAAAAAACGTATTGCCTATTCTTCCGTATCTCACATGGGTTTCATAATTATAGGAATTGGTTCTCTAACTGGCATGGGACTTAATGGAGCCATTTTACAAATACTCTCTCATGGATTGATTGGTGCTGCACTTTTTTTCTTAGCAGGAACAAGTTGTGATAGAATACGTTTTGTTTATCTCGAAGAGATGGGGGGGATATCTATCCCAATGCCAAAGATATTTACCATGTTTAGTAGTTTCTCGATGGCTTCTCTTGCATTGCCAGGAATGAGTGGTTTTGTTGCAGAATTCTTAGTCTTTTTTGGAATAATTACCAGCCCAAAATACCTTTTCATGCCAAAAATGTTAATTACTTTTGTAATGGCAATTGGAATGATATTAACTCCTATTTTTTTATTATCTATGTTGCGTCAGATTTTCTATGGATACAAGCTATTCAATATTCCAAACTCGAATTTGATTGATTCTGGACCACGAGAACTATTTATTTCGATTTGTATCTTTCTACCTGTAATAGGAATTGGTATTTATCCTGATTTTGTTCTCCCGTTATCGGTTGACAAGGTACAAGTTCTATTATCTAATTATTTTTATAGATACTAATTCTTTTTTGAGATTCAATAATAAATGAAATAATTTTCATTAATTGGAAAGAAAGTCTTAGAATTATTTGACTTTCCTATTTTCACGATTCTTCGTTGTACAATGGAAAAAAAGGAAGGGTGAATTAGAATTGTAATGAGATACATCTAAAGTTTTTGAGAACCATTTGAATAATTCCTCTATTTCAACGGTTCTCAAAAACTCGCACAAATGTTCATTGTGTATCAGACGATTTTTTTATGTATTCTTCATGTAGTTTATTTTATTGAATTAGATATTCATTGGAATGAACCATAACTATGGAACCCGATTCCTAATAGATTGATCCCAAAATAGCATATCCAAATTAGGAGAAATCCTATAGAAGCTACAAATGCCGAATTCGTGCCTTGGTCTTGTAATTTTGGATTTGTTCTAGTATGTAAATAAATTGCAAATATGGTCCAAGTAATAAATGCCCAAGTTTCCTTAGGGTCCCAATTCCAATAAGAACCCCATGCTTCATTAGCCCATACTGCTCCAGAAAGAATGCCTATGGTTAAAAAGGTAAACCCTAAACTAATGACACGATAACTCCAATAATCCAAACGCTGAATTAATTGATATTTGTAAAAATTTTGAAATGAGAGGAAAGAAGTCTTTTTTAATACACTTCCCTTTTCGTTCAAATATTCCATATCACCAAAGAAAAACGACTTCCTTAAACTGAAAAAATTCTTGTTTTTCAAAAGAGAATCGATTCTCTTTTGAAATGTAATCACTATAAGAGCAACTGATAATAATGATCCGCATAAAAGAGCTGCATAGCTCAATAGCATCATACTGACATGCATCATTAACCACTGAGATTGTAGAGCAGGTACTAATATTGCGGGTTGATGCATTTCAGTTGAAAGACCTGACGTGGCGAAACCTTGGGTAAAAATGGCACTTGGTGCAGTTATTGCGCTTAAATCATTTTTATGATTCCCAAGATACGGAATCATATGAATAATGGATAAACTCCATGAAAGGAAGATTAATGATTCGTATAAATTACTTAAGGGAAAATGTCCCGAAGAAATCCAACGAATAACTAAAAATCCTGTTATAGAGAAAGAAGTAGCTATCATCCCTTTTTCTGACGAATTACGTAATCCTTCGATTTCGTAGACTAATAAGTTCATCAAATGAATCATAATCACAATTGAGATGATCGAAAAGGAAATATGAGTTAATATATGTTCTAAGGTCACAAATATCATAAAGAAGAGTCCCTTTTAAATAATTGAAATCGGGGGGGATTAAATAGAATAGAAAATAAGATATTTAAAATATCTTATATTCTATTAGATCTATTGTGTCTATATTCTTAATATTAAATAATATTTATATATTCTTTATGCCGCCACTCGGACTCGAACCGAGATGCTCTAGCACTGCTTCCTAAGAGCAGCGTGTCTACCAATTTCACCATGGCGGCTTACCCTAAATAATAATAGGAAATTCGTATTGAATTGTCGATATTCAATATTTAGGAAACAATGAAGAAAGATGCATTTCCATTCATATGGAAATGTTCAATATCAATAATATTGAATTAGTATCTTCGTAAGTTCAGTTTTAATAATCAACTTTTCCGTACTATAAACCTAGCTCTTGTTTATCCAAAACAGTCAAGTTTCGTTCTCAGTCGGAGTCTCAAATTCCTCATTTTTTTCTAACGATTTCGAGACCCAACACCTTAGTATAAAGTATAATGAAATATTCAGATTCTTCCTTGTCTATCGTAATTGTGCTTTTCGAAATAGAAAAGCACAATTCATAGGAAAGAAAAAAACATCTCACGAATTCAATAAAAAATATAAAAAAATGAGAAAAAAAAAAAAAAGAAAATAAACAATACATTAGTAAAATTGAATCATTTGTCTTCCAATTCAAAAATGGAAATTTGGAAGTTCTTTGAAACATGTCAATTAAGATTTTTCCAAGACTTTTTTTTGTCGCACAAAAAAACTTTTTGACTGTCCGGTGGAAACAGATTTAGCTAAAGAAAAAGCTTTTACTGCCTCTAAAGATCCTTTTTTTTTCCAAAGATTTCTACGAATATGCTTTTTTGACATAGAAGTACGTTTTTTTGGAACTGCCATTCAAAAGGTAGGTGACTCATTTTTATCGTTGTATGTGAAAGACATATATTGTTCAAAAGAAATTACTCTTTATTAGTCATTACCTATACTTCATACTGAATTCCATAAATTTACCTCAAAGATATCATAACATACAAATAGAAGAAAAAAGAATAAAATAAAAAGATTCTAAAACGATTCTATTTTAATAGACAAATAGATTTCGATTTTATATCTTCATTCTGATATTTACATAATGTAATAATTACATACGTATTGTATATTTATTTTTATTTTTTAAAGGAATATATACAAAAAGAATATAAAAAAAGGAATGTAATTTTAATATTATTTAATCTATTTTCCTATATAATATAAGATATAATATAAGAGTCATATATACAATATTACAAATATTACTATTTCATATTCAGAATAGTAATAGAAAATATTTATCTAATTTATCTAAATAGTAAAATAAAATAGTAAAGAATAAAATAGTAAAGTAATAAAGTAAATAGTATATAAGTATATACTATAATAATATATATAGAATATATCATGAAGAAAATATATTATGAATAAAAATATATTTAAAAAGTATACAAAGTATATAGAAATATAGAATATAGAATAATATAGAATAGAAATTACATAATTTTACATAATTATAATATAATGTAAAGGGAAAATCCAATTATTCAAAATCTCATATGATGTCATATTATTTCAAAAATATATTTCTTTTCTAGAGTTTGAAGTTAGAAGTTAATTAATAACTAAGTAAGAAACTTGACTATTTATTTGATAATATTATTTGATATTTGACCAACCAATTGCAACTCTTATTTCAAATATTTGAGAGAACAAAAAGTCCTATTTGTATTTTTGTATTTGATCTTTTTAATATTTTTTTCTTATTGTTTTGTTCTTTTCGAAATAGATCAGAATTGGTGAATCGGAAACAATTATAAGAAAAAAGAACAATTTGTTTTCTTATGGAATATACATATAAATATGCATGGATAATACCCCTTTTTCCGCTCCCAGTTACTATGTCAATAGGATTTGGACTTCTACTTATTCCGACAGCAACAAAAGATCTTCGTCGTATGTGGGCTTTCCTAAGTGTTTTACTACTAAGTATAGCTATGTGGTTTTCGGCCAATCTGTCTATTCAGCAAATAAATGGAAGTTTGACCTATCAATATCTATGGTCTTGGACCATCAATAATGATTTTTTATTAGAGTTCGGACACTTGATCGATCCACTTACTTCTATTATGTCAATACTAATTACTACTGTTGGAATCATGGTTTTTATTTATAGTGACAATTATATGTCTCACGACCAAGGATATTTGAGATTTTTTGCTCATATGAGTTTTTCCAATGCTTCAATGTTGGGATTAGTTACTAGTTCCAATTTGATACAAATTTATATTTTTTGGGAACTAGTGGGAATGTGTTCGTATTTATTGATAGGCTTTTGGTTCACACGACCCATTGCAGCAAGTGCTTGTCAAAAAGCTTTTGTAACTAATCGTATAGGAGATTTTGGTTTATTATTAGGAACCTTAGGATTTTATTGGATAACTGGTAGTTTCGAATTTCGCGATTTGTTCCAAATAGTGAATACCTTGATTCATAATAATGGGGTCAATTCTTTATTTGCTACTTTATGTGCCTTTTTATTATTTGTCGGTGCAGTTGCTAAATCCGCACAATTCCCCCTTCACGTATGGTTACCTGATGCCATGGAAGGCCCCACTCCTATTTCGGCTCTTATACACGCTGCTACTATGGTAGCAGCAGGGATTTTTCTTGTAGCTCGGCTTCTTCCTCTTTTCATAGTTATACCTTACATAATGAATCTCATTTGTTTAGTAGGTATAATAACAGTACTTTTAGGAGCTACTTTAGCTCTTGCCCAAAGAGACATTAAAAGAAGTTTAGCTTATTCTACAATGTCTCAATTGGGTTATATTATGTTAGCTCTAGGTATAGGTTCTTATCGAGCTGCTTTATTCCATTTGATCACCCATGCCTATTCTAAAGCTTTATTATTTTTGGGATCCGGATCCATTATTCATTCAATGGAACCTATTGTTGGATATTCACCAGA